CCGTCGCCTACTTGAAGTACGGTACCCGTATTTACAATTTGGACTTCGGTATTATATTGCTCAATGCGTTCACGTATAATTTTACTAATTTCATCTGCACGAATGGTTACCATGAAAATTTCTTAATTTAATTTTTTTTTTTCTTCTAAAAAAAAATAATGCCTATATTCTATATTAAAATAGAAAGACTAATCAATTCTTTTTTTCTTTCATCGCGCCAAACATTCCAATATTAGCATTGACAGTACGCAAATGTAACTCGTTGTTCAAGCAACTATTTAGAGTTCCTAGAGCTCCCTGTAAGGCTTGTTGTAAAACCCGTTGTCGGACTTGATTAATCACTCTTTGTTGTTCAAAATGAATGGCTTCGTTTTTGTAATTTTCTAATTGTTCCAAAGTCGTATAAATTGAATTAATTAAATTCCGTTTTTCTTGTTCTATTTCAGAATAGCCATTCACCCGAAACCGATCGGCTTCCGTTTCGACTTTCCTTAAGCGAGCCTGGGCTCTTTCCAGCTGTTCAATGGCCCCTTCCCGTAGTTCTTCTGAATTTCGAATACTTCTCAAGATTCTCTGTTTTCGATTATCTAATAAATCACTTAATGAAAGTAGACTCTCTTTCCATTCATTTCAAAATGTCTATGATCTCTTCCCGAACCAAACATGAATCTTTCGATTCATTTGGCTCTCACACTCAATTACTTATGGGAAATTTCCCTATTTTTTTTTTTTATGTAATGAGCCTATCCTCTCTTCTATATTTATATTTTTCAAATATTTTAATTATTAATCTAAGACCTGAATATTCGGAGGACTCTTCTGACCAAACAAATATATATATGTCAGCAAAGTTGTTTTTTCTTCAAATCCAAAGAATTCTTATTAATTAATTTATACATAGGTCATCTATTACGCATTGTATAAAAGGGAGGGTTAAATTCACCTTTTTCACCGTAAAGAGGATTCAAGCCATTTTATCGACATGAGTGTTTTATATCGAAAAAAATTCTAAAAATTTTATCAAAACCATTTCATTTCTGTATTAACATAGTGGTAGAAAGAGTACTACACTGCGTCTAGACTTCAAACTACTCGCTTTAACCATGGTAATAGTCCATCCAATATTATTGGTTAATAGAGAATCAAAGTGGATTTACCAATAAATCACGAAATGCTATGGTTCTTAAATATTTTTTCTTAAATTTAAAATTATTGAAAAATTTAATTAATTCAGAAGTAATTCGCGATATTATGCACATTTTCTTAGTTATAACAAAAAATGTGCAGTTTGGTTGGATCCAATCTATTCTTTGAAATAAACAACCCGCACACACTCCCTTTCCAAAAAAAACCAATACACCTAACACTACACTTAGATTTATTGGATTTGTTGCTAAAATATCGGTATTAAACCCGAAACTTCCGGCGAATGGCCAGTAGCCCAAACAAAGGAAAGAATCGGTTATATTTTTCATATGATCTCATCTCCTCTTATGAATAGACTAATATCTTTCTACGATTCCTATTTTTTTTATTTGTTAATTATTTATTATATTTCTTATTTTATATGAAATTTGGATTATTTATAATGAAAATTTCATACTATACCTTACTAATAATTAATATTAAATATTAGTAATTAAAAATAGAATAATAAATAATAATACGAATGTTAATATATATTATTGGAATTATATATATTATTGGAATTGTTCCATCAATTTGGAAAATTTCCTATAAGAAAGAATGATACTTATTAGAATTAGATACCTGTTTTTATGTCAATTGCAAAATCTCTCTAGTTTTAACACGTTCTAAAAATTTTCTAAAAAAAAAAATAAGGGCGTTCGTTGGACTAAAAAAGAAAAGAAAAAGAAGGCAAATCAGTATATGAATTCTTCACCCTTCAATTAGTCCTTCACCTGTGTTCTTGCCCGAACGAATAATTGTAGGAGTGAAATCACAATATAATTTGAAAAAGCAAGACCAGCAAAGCAAATCCACGGAAAAAGGATATTTCTTTTTATTTTTCTAGTTTTTTTTGAAGATTAAACAAAAGGATTAGCAAATAAAAGCGCTAATGCTACAACCAGCCCATAAATTGTTAAAGCTTCCATAAAAGCCAGACTAAGCAATAAAGTACCCCGTATTTTTCCCTCCGCCTCTGGTTGTCGTGCAATCCCTTCTACAGCTTGCCCTGCAGCAGTGCCTTGACCAACCCCGGGTCCAATAGAAGCAAGCCCGACGGCCAAGCCAGCAGCAATAACAGAAGCAGCAGAAATAATTGGATTCATAATAAGTTCCTCGTAACCTAAATTTAAAATAAAGAAATAGTTAATAATATAATCAACCAAATAAATTAAGACTTAATTATGCAATTACCAAGATTTATTCAGTTAAAGTAATTAAGTTAAAGTAATTAAGAAGAATTCCTAATTGAAATAGTAATAGTTAGTGAATTATATGAATTACTTCGAAATTTCTTTTTTCGTTTCTACCTATCTAGTTTTTTTGGAAATATATATAACCTTTATTCTTATCTTAAGTTTTGAACCATTCTTTTAATTCTTCTTTTTTTTTATTGTTATTGAATTTTTTTAGTCATTGAATATTTAATTAACAATTAGAGATGAAACGGAAGGACTTTTTTTAATCCCTATAGAAATTTACAGTAGTAGTGGGGTAATTTTAGATATATTGTTAGATCATATATAATATCACATATACAGAGGTTTCTTCCATGCTGTAAACCAACTATTTGTGTTTTAGATTCAATCCAATTTCAAAATCATTCTTTGAAACCTCCAAAACAAAGAAAGAGTTGTCTTATAGTGATTAGATTATATACACCCAGTTTGATCCCCCTCACTCCTACTCTATTTTATATTTATTATTGCAAATTTTTTAAATGTCTTTATTTTATATCTATATATTCATGTTTCCTAAGTAGGTTGTCTTGAGCCACAGTATATGTGCGGCAAACTAAATGAAAAAAACTATTTTTAAATAGTCAATGATGGCCTTCCATGGATTCACCTATATAAGCCGCAGCTAAAGTAGCAAAAATTAGAGCTTGAATACCGCTTGTAAATAATCCAAGGAACATGACAGGTATAGGAACTACTAAAGGTACTAAAGAAACAAGAACAACAACTACTAATTCATCAGCTAGTATATTTCCGAAAAGTCGAAAACTAAGTGATAAGGGTTTTGTGAAATCTTCTAAGATGTTAATCGGTAAAAGGATTGGAGTTGGTTGGATGTATTTACTAAAATAAGTTAATCCTTTTTTTGAAAGACCCGCATAGAAATACGCAACTGACGTAAGTAAAGCTAATGCAACGGTAGTATTTATATCATTTGTGGGTGCAGCTAACTCCCCATGAGGTAATTGTATGATTTTCCAAGGCAAAAGAGCCCCTGACCAATTAGAAACAAAAATAAATAGAAACATAGTTCCAATAAATGGAACCCACGGACTATATTCTTCTCCAATTTGAGTTTTGCTCACGTCTCGAATGAATTCGAGAACATATTCAAAGAAATTCTGACCAAAAGTCGGAATGGTTTGCAGATTTCGAATAACTAGAATCGCTGAAACTAGCAAGATAGCAATTACAACCCAAGAAGTAATAAGTACTTGGGCATGCACTTGGAAACTCCCTATTTGCCAATAGAAATGTTGCCCAACTTCCACAGCAGATATATCGTATAATCTTTTTAATGTGTTGATAGAACATAATAAAACATTCATATTGTCCCGCCCTCTAAAAAATAAGAACTTGAAAGGGAATTATTTTAATTCAAACATCTCCTTTCCTTTTTGATTTGTCTACTTTCATTTTGGATTTTGAATACCACGACTAATCGCATATAATTTTCGTTTGTTCTTTTTATATTTTATTTGGATTTTTTTTGTGCAATTTTTGACTAGTATAGTAACCGATTTCATAAATCTATGAGTCGCCCCAACCAACTCCAATAATTTATTTATCTTATTATTAATCAAGAATTTCGTATATAGCTAGAACGACCCTCACAAATTGCAAATACTAATTTATTAAGAATTAATCGAATTGAGGCTATAGCATCATCATTAGCTGGAATCGAAATATCGGCGAGGTCAGGGTCACAATTTGTATCGATTAAACAAATTGTTGGAATTTCCAAAGTTATACATTCTCGAAGAGCCGTATATTCTTCTTGTTGATCGACGATTATTACAATATCAGGTAACCCCGTCATATATTTAATGCCGCCGAGATATGTTTCCAAATGAGCTAATTGTCTCTTCAATATAGCAGCATCCCTTTTTGGAAAACAATTGAGTCTCCCCGTCTTTTGTTGCGTTCTCAAGTCCCTGAACTTTTGAAGTCGTGTTTCTGTCGTATACCAATTAGTTAACATACCGCCGAGCCATTTTTTATTAACATAATGACACCGAGCTCTTATTCCAGCCCGCGCTACTGAATCTGCTGCTTTTTTTTTTGTACCAACAATTAAGAATTGTTTTCCCAGACTTGCTGCATCAAAAACTAAATCACAAGCTTCTGATAAAAACCGAGCAGTTCTAATAAGATTTGTAATATGAATACCCTTACGCTTTGCAGATATATAAGGTAACATTTTAGGATTCCATTTTCTAGTACCGTGGCCAAAATGAACTCCTGCTTCCATCATCTCTTCCAAAATTATGTTCCAATATCTTTTTGTCATTTATATTAATCCCCACTTTTCTTTCATTTCCAATTTTTTTATTTAGAAATGAAAGAAAGAGACCTGGTATACTGAAATAGAAATAAATAAGTGTTCCGAAGGAACCTTTTATTCTACCGAAGATTGGCCATTGATACATGATCCGGCCCTTTTTTCTATTTAATATGATTCTTTTCTTTATTACCTTTTTATTTTATTACAAAATAAAATGACAGAGCCCTTAGGAATTATTAAATCCTAGATTGCTCTAATGTATCGCAAAAATTCTTTGAAATGAAAGCAAAAAAGAATTCTCTGTGGTGAAACAAAATATCTCTCATTTCATCCTCGAATAATTTATTTTTTTTTGTTTCCAAGGTAATCTTGTTATATTGCCTTGGCTTTGAACGGTGCATTATTCTTTTGAATCCGGTACCAACGGGTATCATTCCCCCTAAAACAACGTTCTCTTTCAGACCTTTCAACCAATCTATGCGACTCCGGAGAGCAGCTTTTGCTAAAACTCTAGCAGTTTCTTGAAAACTTGCTTCAGATATGAAACTTTGAGTATTCAGAGATGTTTTTGTTATTCCTAGTAATAGAACTCGGTAGCAAACCGCCTCTTCTAAGGCACGCCCAGCTCGTTCGGCTCGCAATAATCCAATTAGTTCCCCGGGCGAAAAAACATTAGACATTCCATCTTCTGAAACCAATACTTTTGATGTTATTTGACGCACAATAATTTCTAGATGTCTATTATGGATGTGAACTCCCTGAGATCGATAAACTTTTTGAATTTTATTAACCAAAGAAATACGACTTTGCGCTATAGTTAGCTCAGCACCAATCAAGAATCCCCAAGGAATGCCAAGAATTCTTGTTATATGCCCGTTCCAAGTATCAACTCTCTTTTCTAGGTTCATCGATATTGAATCAATCGAACGAACTTCTAATACCTGTTCGACTTTTGGAAGACCCTGTGTTATATCACCAGATCTCGATTTTTCAAATATATATGTAACTAATATATCTCCTTCAGAAAGTATTTCTCCATAATGGCCATGAACAGTTGCTCCCGGAGTCGCTAAATAAGGGTTAGCCGATCTTATTCCCACAGAATCTATTTGAACTGTTAGAACTTGACCTGATTTTAGGTGTGGTGCATTTTTCGTTCGAACTATACATACATTTTCACAAATAAATTGCCCAAGACTGATTATTGTAAACGGTTTTTCACAATACTTATGATGGAGAAAATGCCAATTCAAATAGAATGGATTTAAAACGGTGTTACTACATAGATCAGGTTTATAAATTCTCTCGTTTTCGTCCATTAAATAATATCTTAATACTTGAAAAGTTTCCTTTAATTTGTCCAGTTGCAAATTTTTATTTATCGAGATCTGATTATGAGTTATTAAACGGTAAAAATAAAAATTTGCAACTTGAAAGGCTATTCCTAAAGGACCTAACGAATTATTAATTGAAATTATAGGATCTCTTTGAATTTTATTAATTGCTTCTTTTATCCCATTGTAATATTTTCCCTCATTGAATGATCGTATTTGAAAACAATTAAATGATGACAAAATTATCAAAGAGTGGTATTTCTCATTTCTATTCAACAACATACGAATAGTTCCGTGATTTTGGCTAATTGATTGTTGAATTTTTTCTTTCGAATTAATGGATAAAAATGGATTGATGTTGGTCCGATCCGACTCATTATCCAAGATAAATCCCGAACCCGGCGGATCATTCCTTTTTCTTATATATGAAATAGGGGATTTCACTAAGTCAATTCTTAAGAAATATCTAACCAAACCATTTGTACTTACTTGAACAAAAGAAGCATTCGCATTTTCGATAGAAGAAAATTGTTTGTCTTGATCCCAATTTAAGACTAAACAAGTCCGAACTAATTGAATACTTGTATCAGAAATCCCCCGAATTGATTTTCCATTTCCAGAAAGAATATAATTAATAACTTTAAGTTTCAGATTATCTCTTTCCTGAAACCTATCTTGGGGAAAAAGTTTTACTAAATTGATACCATCCCCTATTTCATATAAAATTACGGGTCGAACCAAAACAAAATACTTTTTTTTTGTAATTGTGATCCATTGGACATAGATCCAATTTTTCATTTTTTTTGATTCCTTTGAATTGGTTTTTATCGTTCCTGGTGGTATCAAGATGGTACTGTGTCGGGATATCTTATCCATTTCTCCCGGAAAATAGATATCCCCAGAAAATATTTTTAATTCAATCTTTTTTTTTTTCTTCTCCACTCGGACCAATCCCCTTACTCGACTTCTTATATTTAAAGTGATTGGTGTATTTACTTCAACAATACTATTGTTCCGTACCATTATGGCAGAAGATTCTGGTAAAATATGCACTTCCTCGGGAATGAAAAAAAATCGATCTACTTTGATTTTATATTTTGGCTTAAATTCTTTAATTCCTCTATACTCAATTAAAAAATCCTCTTTTTTTAAAATGGAATTGATTCCTATAGTCCTATATTTAGTAATTCCTGAGCTCTCTGTTCGGTATTGAGGATCATCGAAATAAGCGAGAATACTATCTCTACGAAAAATACCATTCATTGGTATTTCAATCGAGATACTGGAAGCTAACATTAGTTTTTTGTCTCGTTCTTGAATCGATTGGAATGGAAATGGAATGATGAATCTATTTCTTCGCCTCTTTGCTAATAAATCCGTAGTATCATGGAAAATAGCAGGATGTGCAAAATGATAATGATCTATACATATGATTTGATTAAATATTGAATAATCTGAAATCCTTCTTTCTTTTAGATCAGAAGAATTGAAACGAAATAATTTATGTCTTACTTGATCATTCCTTACTAAAAGGTTACAACTATCTCCTTCTCCAGTAGAAAGATAATGGATCTTGATTTGATCTTGATCTTTTCGGAGTGAAAAAGAGACTGAACCGGACCTGTATGATCTTCCTGATAATATCCATAAATGACTTGTTTTTGGTAAGATATGTACATTACTATATCTAAATTCTGATGCATGGTACACATTGGTACTCCAATGCATTTCTCCTTCTAAGTTAGAATAAACATTTTTTCGAACCTTTTCTTTTAAATTCAAAGTGTATGTTCCTGCGCGAATTTCAGCAATGACTTGTTCTGATTTTACATATTGATTATTTTGAACTAATAGAAAACTTTTTGGTGGAATAGTCACATTATGTATAATATCACCACTTTCAATAGTTACATACAAGTCTATATAACATAGAAAAGCAGGATGGCCATGACGTGTACGTGTAGGATGAACCAAATCCTCGTTGAATTTAATTTTTCCATTAGAAGGTGCTCGCACATGTTCTGCAGTACCTCCTGTGAATACTCCGCCAGTATGAAAAGTTCTTAATGTTAGTTGAGTGCCCGGTTCTCCTATTGATTGGCCCGCAATAATACCTACAGCTTCTCCTAATTCCACCAAGTGGCCATGAGTAGGACTTTGGCCATAACACAATCGGCAGATCCAAGATGTATTTCTACAGGTAAAGGGGGTTCGTATATATATTGGTTGTGTTTTAAAGGTTTTAAATCGATTGATAAGTCCAATTCCAATATCTTGATTTCTAACGGCAATGCATCGTGAACCTCTGTATATATCGTCGGCTAATACACGACCAATTAATGTTTGTATCAAAATTCTTTCCGGCATCATTCCATTCTGGGTATTCACCGAAATTCCTCGAATGGTACCGCAATCTCTTCGACGTACAACAATGTGTTGAACCACTTCAACAAGTCTGCGTGTAAGATATCCAGCATCTGAAGTTCGTACAGCAGTATCTACAACTCCTTTACGGGCTCCATAGCAAGAAATTATATATTCTGTTAAAGATAGTCCTTCGCGTAAATTGCTTTGAATGGGTAAATCAATCATTTGTCCTTGTGGATCCGACATCAATCCTCTCATACCCACTAATTGGTGTACTTGAGATGCATTTCCTCTAGCTCCCGAAAAAGACATTATATGGACTGGATTAAAGGGGTCGGTCATCCTAAAATTAGGATTCATTTCTTGTCGCAAATATTCACTTGTAGCATACCATATCTCAATGGATTGGCGTAATTTTTCTACTGCATGTACATTCCCATAATGATGATGTTTTTCCAAAATCAAACTTTGTTGTTCAGCATCTTGGACTAGCCATCCTTTAGAAGGTATTGTTAAAAGGTCATCAATTCCTAATGAAATGGATGTAGTCGTAGCTTGACGGAATCCCAGAGTCTTTACTTGATCCAAGATATGCGATGTATATGCCATTCCGAAGTGCTCTATTAATCTGTTAATAAGTCGTTTAATGGCAGTTCCACCTATCACTTTATTGTGAAAGACTAGATTGGCCCGTTCTGCCATAGGTACCTCCATATTTCACTCAGTGGGATTTGGTTCGACAATGGGTTTGAGTCAATGATTGGAAAACTTCCTTTTCTTTATCTTGATTTGCGTAGAAATTGAAAAACTATGTATGATTCTGGTATAAATCGTGAAGACCTGAATTTACACCGATATCATAAATTTGCTTATCTTAGATAGCAACCATCTATATGATTAGATATCATATGAATAGGCATGGCAAAAACCTTGTATAGCTTCTTCGATTTCTCGATAAAAAGAAATATGACCAACAGTGGTTCGAATGTATATAGAACGAATTTCTTTTTTTGTACTTCTTACTACTAGATAATGCCCATAAATTTCATGATAGGTACCCAAAGATTCGTAGTGAACTTCGATAGGAACTTCTCTTGACGAAATAATGCGTTGATCTAGTCGCCACCGGAGCCACAAAGGACTATCGAAGTTTATTTTTTTCTGTTGATAAGCTCCAATTGCATCATAGGAATTACAAAAAAAAGGTTCTTTTTTTTTCGTATACTTCGTATACTTATAGTTATTATCTCGAATTCTTTCATTTTTTGAATTTCTCCAATTCCATAGATTATACCTATTTGAATAAATACCTCGACGATTCCCGCTCGTTAATATATAAAGTCCAATAAGCATATCTTGGGTTGGTACGGAAATTGGATCCCCAATAGCTGGAGACAAGAGGTTCGTATGAGAAAACATAAGTAAACGAGCTTCGGCTTGAGCTTCTAAAGATAAAGGCACATGAACAGCCATTTGATCTCCATCAAAGTCTGCATTGAATCCCTTACAAACTAATGGATGCAAAGAAATAGCACGCCCTTCTACTAAAATGGGTTGAAATGCCTGTATACCTAATCTATGCAGAGTAG